GTGCATTATTAACCACTCGGATTGGAGAGAGGGTACTAATATTGCGGATTGATGTATTTCAGTTAAAAGACCCGAAGTAGCAAAGCCTTGGGTAAAAATAACACTTGACGCAGTTATTGTGCTTAAATGGCTTTTTTTTTTTTTTAAATATGGAACTATATGAATAACTGATAAACTCCAAGAAAGAAAAATTAATGATTCATATAAATCACTTAGTGGGAAATGCCCCGAATAAATCCAACGAGTGACTAATAATACGGTTATACATAAAAAAGTAGCTATCATTCCCTTTTCTGACGAATCATTTAGTTTTATGATTTCATCGATTAATAAAGTTATCAAATGAATTGTAATTACAATGGAAACGATCGAAAAGGAAATATGAGTTAATATATGCTCTAAAGTTGAAAATATCATAAAAATTTTAAAAAGGAGGAATCCTGAAATATAAATCAGGAGTTGAATTCATTCTAGAATTTATAATATATTGTATCTATTTTCGAAGAGAAGGTCTGCCGCCACTCGGACTCGAACCGAGATGCTCTCGCACTGCTTCCTAAGAGCAGCGTGTCTACCGATTTCACCATAGCGGCTTGTTCGAATTCATAATAGCCTATTCATAGTCAATCGTCGAGATTTAAGGAGTCAACTAAATGAAATCTTTTTAGTCAAAATGAAAATGGATGAATAAAACTTTGTTCAAATACAAATTCGAAGGTTCATTATTATGGGGTATGGGTTTTATTTACCTTAGTGCTTTGGTGTAGTTTATGCTCTTCTATAATTCAATAGAATCGAACTATTGAAACTATAAACTTCAACCCTCTAGTTATTGATAGAACTATAAAAGATTTCTTTATTTTTTTTCATAAAATATTTATCATTTATATTATTTCCTAAAAGTGAAAAAATGTATTTTACCAATGAACAAAAAATAAGACCCCTTTTTATTACTCAAAACTTGCACATTAATTCGGACAAAAAATTCCAGGCTTTTGTCGGTTGGGTTGAAAGAGACATATATATGGGAAATTTATATATTCTAATAGATTAATTCAGAGAAATTCAGATAAATAAGAAGTCAGAAAGTTACACAAAAAACTTTCAAAATAAATGAATAAATTAATTTCAACGATGTATTAATTTTAACTTTTTAACTAAAGATCTCTTTTTTACCCTTCTTCAATATATATATTCATATATATATATTTATATTTCTATATATATAGAAAAACGTCGATTATTGTAATTGTGACAAATAGGTTGATGGGGAAAAAAGACTCCCCCATCTCCAAAACAAGAAAATATACTAACAAAGGCTCAAGTTTTGTATCTTGTCTTTATTCTTTTTTCAAAAGCTTTTTATAATTTACTAACCCCTAAACCGAAGAATTATTATTATACATATCCTAATAGCGAAGCGAGTTCTAGTTCATATTGATTAGCCACAAACAATAGGTTTGTTGATTTCCTATTAAGAATGAAATGGGCCTATTTTTCTATTCGGATTATTCCAATGTTTTATTTTATGACTTTTTTTGTCGCACAAAAAAACTTTTTGAGTTTCCGGTAGAAAGAGATTTACCTAATGACAACGCTTTTAAGGCTGCCCAATATCCCTTCCCTTTCCAAATATTTTTACGAATACGCTTTTTTGATATAGAAGTACGTTTTTTTGGAACTGCCATTTAAAAATTAAGAGGTTACTCGTTGTTATAGTTGGATGTGAAAGACATCTATTGGTCAAAACGAATATATTCATTATCTAGTTATTTTATAGATAATAATTAGATAAGATAATATATATTATCTAGAGAAAACAAAAAAAAAAATATATATATATATATAGATAAAAAATATGCGAAAATCGTACAAAATCTTACTATAAAATCTTACTATAAAAATATAATTTAATTTTTTTTCTACATAAAATAGACCGAAGGATTTAAGAACCCTTTAAGAACCCATTGCCTAATGAAAAGCCTAATGAAAACTTTAATTTTTTCTATTAATCTATTAATTGGTCAAACTTGAGTAAAGAATACTTCGAAATTCCATTTTAAAATTCGAATCAAACTAGTAATTAAAGTAATGAATCTGTTAAAAGATACACGTTTTGTTAAAAAGAATCTTCGTTATTTTTTTATTAAATTTGATTTTATTTTACCCCCTTTTGATAATTACCCCCTTTTTTGATAAATATAAAAATAAATCTTATAGAAAATAGAAAATGTTAGATATTATGGCGTTTCCTATAAATGTTTTTTTATTGAAACGGAAACTAATCAATCAGTTTCATACTGAAACTAGTTAATGATTTGGAACAAACTGACTAAAAAGTTAGATTCGTACAAAAATTGTACCTTAGTTAATCCTATGATTCATATCGATTCATATCAGATTTATTTTTAGTGTAATTTTTTATCATTACTTTATGAATATAAAGTGATTTAATAATAATGAAATTTTGTATTTTCGTTATTTTAAGAAAAATATTAGTTAATAACTAAATTTTCTTTTTATGAGCAAGTAGGTCATATCATTTGCCCAATTGTAACTTCTTTATTTTAATATTTAAAGTATTTTGGAAAGACCCAGATAATATATAAAATTCGAAAAATATCTTTAAGTTAGTACATCTCTTGATTTTTTTATTGACCCCTTTTGTTTTGAAATTGAAAGGGGGTAGGATCCGGTAAATCGGAAACAATCAATTAAGAATAAAAAAACTTTTTTATGGAACAGACATATCAATATTCGTGGATAATACCTTTCCTTCCACTTCCAGTTCCTATGTTAATAGGAGCGGGACTTCTTCTTTTTCCGTCGGCAACAAAAAGTCTTCGCCGTATGTGGGCTTTTCAAAGTGTTTTTTTGTTAAGTATAGTCATGATTTTTTCGATCAATCTGTTTATTCAGCAAATAAATGGCAGTTCTATCTATCAATATGTATGGTCTTGGATCATTAATAATGATTTTTCTTTAGAATTCGGTTACTTGATCGACCCGCTTACTTCTATTATGTCAATATTAATCACTACTATTGGAATTATGGTTCTTATTTATAGTGATAATTATATGTCGTATGATCAAGGATATTTGAGATTTTTTGCTTATATGAGTTTTTTCAGTACTTCTATGTTAGGATTAGTTACTAGTTCTAATTTGATACAAATTTATATTTTTTGGGAATTGGTAGGAATGTGTTCATATCTATTAATAGGGTTTTGGTTCACACGGCCTGTTGCTGCAAATGCTTGCCAAAAGGCATTTGTAACTAATCGTGTTGGGGATTTTGGTTTATTATTAGGAATTTTAGGTTTTTATTGGATAACAGGGAGTTTCGAATTTCGAGATTTATTCAAAATATTCAATAACTTGATTTCTAATAATCATAATGAAGTCAATTTTTTATTTGTTACTTTCTGTGCCGTTCTATTATTTGCCGGTGCGGTTGCTAAATCTGCACAATTTCCCCTTCATGTATGGTTACCGGATGCCATGGAGGGGCCCACTCCTATTTCGGCTCTTATACATGCTGCTACTATGGTAGCTGCGGGCATTTTTCTTGTAGCTCGGCTTATTCCTCTTTTCATAGTCATCCCTCACATAATGAATTTCATCTCTTTGGTAGGAGTAATAACAATATTATTCGGGGCTACTTTTGCCCTTGCTCAAAAAGACATTAAGAGAGGTTTAGCCTATTCCACAATGTCTCAATTGGGTTATATGATGTTAGCTCTAGGTATGGGGTCTTATCGAAGTGCTTTATTTCATTTGATTACTCATGCTTATTCGAAAGCATTATTATTTTTAGGATCCGGATCCGTTATTCATTCAATGGAAACTCTTGTTGGATATTCTCCAAATAAAAGTCAGAATATGGTTTATATGGGGGGTTTAACAAAACATATCCCAATTACCAAAACCGCTTTTTTATTAGGTACACTTTCTCTTTGTGGTATTCCGCCTCTTGCTTGTTTTTGGTCCAAAGATGAAATTCTTAATGATACTTGGTTGTATTCACCAATTTTCGCAATAATAGCTTGGTTTACAGCGGGATTAACCGCATTTTATATGTTTCGAATCTATTTACTTACTTTTGAAGGACATTTAAACGTTCATTTTCAAAATTATAGTGGCAAAAAGAATACTCCCTTCTATTCAATATCTCTATGGGGTAAAGAAGATTCAAAAAGAATTAACAAAAATTTTCGTTTATTAACGTTATTAACAATGAAAAATCATGATATTTTTTCTTTTTTTTCAAAAAAAACGTATCTAATTGATCAGAATGCAAGAAACATCACACAACCTTTTATTACTATTACCCGTTTTGGAAATAAGAAGTTTTTTTCGTATCCTTATGAATCGGATAATACTATGTTATTTCCTATACTTGTATTGGTTCTATTTACGTTGTTCGTTGGATCCCTAGGAATTCCTTTCAACCAAGAAGGATTGTATTTGGACATATTATCAAAATGGTTAACTCCGTCTATAAACCTTTTACATCAAAATTTGAATAATTCAATAGATTGGTATGAATTTTTTAAAGATGCTATTTTTTCAGTTAGTATAGCTCTTTTTGGAATATTTATAGCCTTTTTTTTATATAAACCTGTTTATTCATCTTTGCAAAATTGGGACTTAATTAACTCTTTTGTTAAAACAGGTCCTAAAAGAATTCTTTTGGACAAAATAATAAATGGTATATATGATTGGTCATATAATCGTGGTTACATAGATGCTTTTTATGCAAGATTCTTTATTGGGGGAATAAGAGGATTGGCCAAGTTAACTTCTTTTTTTGATAGACGAGTAATTGATGGAATTACTAATGGAGTTGGTGTTTTGAGTTTCTTTGTAGGCGAAGGTATCAAATCTGTAGGTAGTGGGCGCATCTCTTCTTATCTTTTCTTGTATTTCTTTTTTGTAGCAATCCTTTTATTAATTTACTACTTTTTTTATTTATATCTATAGTTTTTTTTATATTTATA